TTGGTACGTTGTTGAAGAGGAATAAGGAATGCCAATCTTTTATAATTTTGTCATCATCTAATTGTTTTCAAATGGGTCCATTCAACGATGTAAAATATTACAATGATGTAATAAAAAAAGAATCAATGAAAAGAGATAGTCTAATTCCAATTAGGAATTCCTTGGGACCTTTAGGATTAGGAAGAACCCCTCAAATTGCGCATTTTTATTCATTTTACCATTTAATAACTTATAATCAGATCTCGGTAACTAAATATTTACAACTTGACAATTTCAAACAGACTTTTCAAGTGCTTAAATATTATTTAATGGATGAAAATGGTAGGGTTTCTATTTATAATAATCCCGATCCGCGCGGTAACATCGTTTTGAATCCATTCAATTTGAATTGGAATTTTCTCCATCATAATTATTGTGAAGAAGCGTCTAGAATAATTAGCCTTGGGCAGTTTATTTGTGAAAATTTATGTATAGCCAAAAACGGACCGCACTTAAAATCGGGTCAAGTTCTAATTGTTCAAATTGACTCTGTAGTAATAAGATCAGCTAAAGCTTATTTGGCCACTCCGGGAGCAACCGTTCATGGCCATTATGGAGAAATCCTTTACGAAGGAGGTACATTAGTTACATTTATATATGAAAAATCGAGATCTAGGGATATAACGCAAGGTCTTCCAAAAGTGGAACAAGTGTTAGAAGTGCGTTCGATTGATTCAATATCGATGAACCTAGAAAAGAGAATTGAGGGTTGGAACAAGAGTATAACAAAAATTATTGGAATTCCTTGGGGATTCTTGATTGGTGCTGAGCTAACTATAGTGCAAGGGCGTATCTCTTTGGTTAATAAGATCCAGAAAGTTTATAGATCTCAGGGGGTGCAGATTCATAATCGACATATAGAAATTATTGTGCGTCAAATAACATCAAAAGTGTTGGTTTCAGAAGAGGGAATGTCTAATGTTTTTTCACCCGGAGAACTGATTGAATTGTTGCGGGCGGAACGAACAGGGCGCGCTTTGGAAGAAGCGATCTGTTACCGAGCTATCTTATTGGGAATAACGAAAGCATCTCTAAATACTCAAAGTTTTATATCCGAAGCAAGTTTTCAAGAAACTGCTCGAGTTTTAGCAAAAGCCGCTCTCCGGGGTCGTATCGATTGGTTGAAAGGTCTGAAAGAGAACGTTGTTCTAGGGGGGATGATACCCGTTGGTACGGGATTCAACGGATTAGTGCAACGTTCAAGGCAACATACCAACATTCCTTTGGAAACCAAAAACAATAAACTATTCGAGGCAGAAATGCGAGATATTTTGTTCCACCACAGAGAATTATTTGATTTTTTCATTTCAAGGAATTTACACGATACACTGAGACAATCATTTCGAGGGTTGAATGATTCCTAAGAGCGGATTCACCCCCTTTCTTTTTAGCTATTTGTATTTGCGGTCATTTTTTTTTTATTTTTATTTGGTATATAGTAATAAAGATAATAAAATAACAAATAGAATAGAAAGAAATTAATATTAATGGTTTGAATCGTGTATCAATGGCCAATATCCGTTAGAGGTAGAAACGAAGGTTCCATCGGAACAATTATTTATTTCTATTTCAGGGCACCTCGTCTCTCTTTTTTTTAATAATTTAATAAAAAGAAAGGAGGTGTGGATAAATAAATGACAAGAAGATATTGGAACATCCATTTGGAAGAAATGATGGAAGCAGGAGTTCATTTTGGTCATGGTACTAGTAAATGGAATCCTAGAATGGAACCTTATATCTCTTCAAAGCGTAAAGGTATTCATATTATAAATCTTATTAGAACTGCCCGTTTTTTATCAGAAGCTTGTGATTTAGTTTTTGATACAGCAAGTAGGGGAAAGCAATTCTTAATTGTTGGTACCAAAAATAAAGCAGCCGATTCAGTAGCACGGGCTGCAATAAGGGCCCGTTGTCATTATGTTAATAAAAAATGGCTAGGCGGTATGTTAACGAATTGGTATACTACGGAAACGATACTTCATAAGTTCAGGGACTTGAGAACGGAACAAAAGATGGGGAGACTCAATCGTCTTCCGAAAAGAGATTCGGCTATGTTGAAGAGACAATTATCTCACTTGCAAACATATCTGGGCGGGATCAAATATATGACTGGATTACCCGATATTGTAATAATCGTTGATCAGCAAGAAGAATATATGGCTCTTCGAGAATGTATGATTTTGGGAATTCCAACGATTTGTTTAATCGATACAAATTGTGACCCAGATCTCGCTGATATTTCGATCCCAGCAAATGATGACGCGATAGCTTCAATCCGATTAATTCTTAACAAATTAGTATTTGCAATTTGTGAGGGTCGTTCTAGTTATATACGAAATCCTTGATTCATATTAATAATGAATAATAAAAAAATTCTTTTGGGAACTCCATAGATTTATGAAATCGGTTATGATTCCTAAAAGAGATACAAGTAACTAGGGATATTATGTAATTAATTGGTATACAAATATATATAAGTCAACTAGGCAAGTCGAAAAAAGAGAAGGTTGAATCAAAATAATTCTTTTTAAAGTTCTATTTTTTTCAGAGGGCAATATGAATGTTCTATTATGTTATATCAACACACTAAAAGGCTTATACGATATATCCGGTGTGGAAGTCGGCCAACATTTCTATTGGAAAATAGGAGGTTTTCAAGTCCATGCCCAAGTAATTATTACTTCTTGGGTTGTAATTGCTATCTTATTAGGTTCAGCCATTATAGCTGTTCGTAATCCACAAACCATTCCTACTGACAGTCAGAATTTCTTCGAATATGTTCTTGAATTCATTCGAGATGTGAGCAAAACTCAGATTGGCGAAGAATACGGTCCATGGGTTCCCTTTATTGGAACTTTGTTTCTATTTATTTTTGTTTCGAATTGGTCGGGTGCTCTTTTACCTTGGAAAATCATACAGTTACCTCACGGGGAATTAGCCGCGCCTACAAATGATATAAATACTACTGTTGCTTTAGCTTTACTCACGTCAGTAGCATATTTCTATGCGGGTCTTAGTAAAAAAGGATTAGGTTATTTTGGTAAATACATTCAACCAACTCCAATCCTTTTACCCATTAATATTTTAGAAGATTTCACAAAACCCCTATCACTTAGTTTTCGACTTTTCGGAAATATATTAGCTGATGAATTAGTAGTTCTTGTTCTTGTTTCTTTAGTACCTTCAGTGGTTCCTATACCCGTCATGTTACTTGGATTATTTACAAGCGGTATTCAAGCTCTTATTTTTGCAACTTTAGCTGCGGCTTATATAGGCGAATCCACGGAGGGTCATCATTGACTAGTTTTCGAAATAGTCTTTTTTTAGTTTAAGCCTTACGCAATATATGTGCGTATCAAGATAATCTGCTTAAGGAGCATAATATATAAAAATAAATAGATAAATTATATAAATATAAACTATATAAAGTATAGAAGTAATAGTCAAAAATAAGATATTAGCGGTATTAGGGAATTGCAACAAACAAAAGGGGAAGTAAAAAAAAGGAAAGAGATCGAAAAGATCTTTTTCCTAAAATTCCAGTTCGGTCTATTTATCCCCCCCCAATGAATACTATCTTTATATTGTTTTGTTCATTTAATTCCAATATTCAATATTATTAGATATTAGTAATCATAATCTGAATAATAATTAGGATTGTAATACTTATAGTATTATGGTGTGCTATTTTAAAAATGATGCTATTGTTATATAGAAAAATTCCCATTCAAGTTGATTTCATCCAATTAAACGGTTGACCAAAAGATAATTTTAATAAATAATAAATTACCTGAACTTAGATTTAGATCAATCAAATACTTCTATTTCGATGCAACGATTCGATCTAACGAATTTGTCCATGTAGATTGATTGTACCTGCGTCGGCGAGTAAAAAAAGCAAAAATAAAGATTTACAAAAAACTAAATTCAAATTTATAAAAAAAAAATGGATTGGTTAGGGGGGGCCGAACTAGATGTATGTACTCTAATTAGTATAAGACAACTCTTGTGAATGTTTCGAAGAATGATTCTATAATCCGATTAAATGTAAGATATGAATGGTTGATTTACGTTATCCAAGAAACACATGTATATGTAATATTAGATATTAATTAGTTATATATGTAATATCTAAGCGGCTCTATTACTGTGAATTTAGATAGGAATTCCAATGGAATCCCCTCCATTTCCTTTGTAGTTGTGAATTGAATATTAAATGAATAAAATAAAGTGACTATTGAATAAAGAGATTCAATCAAGAAAATAAGAAAAAACGAAAAATTCAAAAAGAATGGTATGGATTCAAAAAAATTCTGTGAATAAAAACTAAAAAAGAAATATCGAAGCCGTTCTGATGATTCAATAATAATATTATTACTTCAATTCCGGGTTCTTATTTCCTTCGACTGTATAGATCTTAGCGATGGAATAATTAAGTCATAATTTATTGGTTGATTGTATCATTAACTATTTACTTATTTTGGTGTGAGGAACTTATCATGAATCCACTGATTTCTGCCGCTTCCGTTATTGCTGCTGGGTTGGCCGTCGGGCTTGCTTCTATTGGACCTGGGGTTGGTCAAGGTACTGCTGCGGGCCAAGCTGTAGAAGGGATCGCGAGACAGCCCGAGGCGGAGGGAAAAATACGAGGTACTTTATTGCTTAGTCTGGCTTTTATGGAAGCTTTAACAATTTATGGACTGGTTGTAGCGTTAGCACTTTTATTTGCGAATCCCTTTGTTTAATCCGAAAAAAAAAAATACGTATTTTTTATTAGTTTATTTCCTTGGACTTACTGCTTTTTTTGAATTCGATTAGGATTTCACTCCTCCAATTATTTGGTGGGACACTAACCCATGGGAAGGACTGATTGGAGAATGGGGAATTAGCAGAACGACTCGCCTTCTTCCTTCCCATTGTTAGTCCAATGGAATAGTTTTTTAGGAAGTGTTACAACAAAC